CAACCAATTCCCAAAAAATATAAATTTGTATTAAATTAGAACTAGTAACTAATCCCAACATTGAAGTATTGAAAAAACTCATATAAGCAAAAAATCTCACGTATCCTCGATCATGAGACATATAATTATCACTATAAATAAGAACCATAACCCCAACACTAGTGATTAATATTGACATAATAGAAGTAAGTGGGTCGATTAAGGAGCCGAACTCTAAAGAAAAATCATTATTGATGGTCCAAGACCATACACATTGATAGACAGAATTGTTATTTAGTTGCTGAATAAAGAAATGGGCTGAAAAAATCGTAACTATACTTAATAATAAAACACTCGGAAAAGCCCACATACGGCGAAGATTTTTAGTTGCTGTTGGAAAAAGCAGAAGTCCTGCTCCTATTAACATAGGAACTGGAAGTGGAATGAACGGTATGATCCATGAATATTGATATGTATATTCCATATAAAAATAAATAAAAAAATTATCTTAATTAATTGTTTCTGATTCACCAGTTCTTATTTCTTTTCTTTTGAAAGCGGTCGATTAATAAAAAAATTAAGATATATAAAATACAACTTAAATATAATTTCATTTTCCAGCCTTAATTATTTTGTTTCGGAATCTTTCCAAACTACTTCAAATATTTCAAATGAAGATGAAGAATTAGGGTTAGTCAAATGATATAAACAAGTTACGAGCGGAAAATAAATATGTACTTTAATTTATTATTAATATTGAATTGTTAATATGAAATTTTATGAAGATAAAAACGAAAAATTGCAATTTCGATCTAATTATTACGTATTACAATAATTTATTTATATCTATAGAGCAAGGCTAAATAATGACAGCAAAAAGGTAGTTAATAGGAATCACAGGGCCCATAACTTGACGCATAAAACGTATTTATTGCGGTTTGGTTCGGTTATTCCCAATCATTAACGAATTTTTTTAGAACTAATTGATTGTCTTCGATTACAATAAAAACTATTTATAGTAAATGCTTTGCTATCCTAGACTTTTTTATGTAAAATAAAAACGGAGGGGGCAAAAAAAAAAATGGCTTTTATTTTAGTTTTAGAAAGTGTTTTGTATATTTTAATCAATTAACTACATAGGACCATTCGAGTTTAAAAATTAAAATTAAGTGTCCTCTTTCTTCGAACTTGACCCATTTTTTTAATATAATAAAAAAAAAAAAGAAAAATTATTACAGTTTTTTTATTAATATTAATTAATATTAAGCAGAAGAGGAATTGAGTTTTTAAACCTTTCCATGTATTTTATTACATGTAAGAATGTAACATAACAAAAATAGAAAGACCGAAAACCCCTTTTGTTTGTATTTTTTCTTCAATCTATTCTATTTGGCATAGTAGATCGTATTGTTTTTAGTAATATTTAAAACAATTTTTCCAAACACCTTTTATGATGAAGGGAGTGCAATTTATAGAATAGCTAGCTAGAGATATAGTAAAGAACAATTGATTTTGAACACTAGATGTCTTTCACATCCAACCGATGAACCGATTATAATTTTAAAATGGCAGTTCCAAAAAAGCGCACCTCTAGTTCAAAAAAACGTATTCGTAAAAATCTTTGGAAAAAGAAAGGATATTGGGCGGCATTGAAAGCTTTTTCATTATCGAAATCTCTTTCTACCGGTAACTCAAAAAGTTTTTTTTGTGTGACAAATAAATAATCAAACAATAGACTAAATAATATGAATAGGTCTAATTCAAAAAAATGATTCTAATTTTTGTTATAATTTTTTTTATAAAATTTAGAAGTTATCAAGACTATAAATAATATTAATCTAATAATAATAGATTATAATCTAAATTACTATTTCATTTTTATTAAAAAAAAAATGAATTCCATTTTATATTGTTATTGCTCAGGTTAAAACAATATAAAATGGAATTCATTTTGTTATTTTTTAGTTCGAGCCATGGCAAAATTATCTCGTTACAAATGTTCCGTTTTATTTTCAGGAGACCATAAATAAAGTAAAGTAATTAAAGTAAAGTAATAAATAAAGTAATAAACTACAAAATGAAAAATCGCGTTGTTAGTTAAGTTAAAAAAAGGATACTCTAAAATAACTAATAAACAAAAGATAAGATTATTAATCTTATTAAAGAAAACGTTTAGATTAAACGCCTAATTTTGAAACAAATTTTTAGTCATCAATTTGAATGTTTCCTAAAAAAATATTGAATTAACCCTCCCAATCTCGACGATTGAATAAAAATAGGTTATTATAATTTTGAATAAGCCGCTATGGTGAAATCGGTAGACACGCTGCTCTTAGGAAGCAGTGCTAGAGCATCTCGGTTCGAGTCCGAGTGGCGGCATGACTTTTTCTAAAAGAGTAAGCCCTATAATGATAATGAATTCAATTCCCTATTTCAATTCCTATAATTGAGGCCCCCCTTTAATAAATTTTATGATATTTTCAACTTTAGAGCGTATATTAACTCATATATCCTTTTCGATCATTTCAATTGTAATTACAATTCATTTGATAACTTTATTTGTCGATGAAATCGTAGGACTATATGATTCATCAGAAAAGGGCATGATAGCTACTTTTTTCTGCATAACAGGATTATTAGTTACTCGTTGGATTTTTTTGGGGCATTTACCATTAAGCAATTTATATGAATCATTAATTTTTCTGTCGTGGGGTTTTTCCATTATTCATATGATTCCGTATTTTAAAAAACATAAAAACCATTTAAGCGCAATAACGGCGCCAAGTGTTATTTTTACCCAGGGTTTCGCTACTTCAGGTCTTTTAAATGAAATGCATCAATCCGCAATATTAGTACCGGCTCTCCAATCGCATTGGTTAATGATGCACGTAAGTATGATGGTGTTGAGCTATGCAGCTCTTTTGTGTGGATCATTATTATCACTAGCTCTTCTAGTCATTACATTTCGAAAATCCATAAGGATTTTTCGTAAAAGCAAGAATTTATTAACTGAGCCATTTTCCTTTGGTGAGATTCAATACGTGAATAAAAGAAACAATGTGTTAAAAAACACTTCTTTGATTTCTTCTCAGAATTATTACAGATATCAATTAATTCAACAATTGGATCGATGGAGTTATCGTATTATTAGTTTAGGATTTATCCTTTTAACCATAGGTATTCTTTCGGGAGCAGTATGGGCTAATGAAGCATGGGGATCCTATTGGAATTGGGATCCAAAAGAGACTTGGGCATTTATTACTTGGACCATATTTGCGATTTATTTACATATTCGAACAAATAAAAATTATGAAACTGAAAATTCTGCAATTGTGGCCTCAATGGGCTTTCTTATAATTTGGATATGTTATTTTGGGGTTAATCTATTAGGAATAGGGTTGCATAGTTATGGTTCATTTACATTACCATCTAATTGAATCTAATTGAATAAAGTACTTGACAACCAGAAGCCTAGGGCAGCATACATATAGATATGAAACTCTTATGTCAACCATCAAGAACCATTTGAATCATTCCATTTCCATTACTTGATTCAAATGGTTCTCAAAATGTCAAAATATCTGGTTATATGTTTATATTTATAATAGAATTCCAATTTTTTTATTTAACTTTAAAGCCTAAAAGACTTTTTTTGTACAATGAACGATTTTAAAAACCATCGTATTTTTTATTTTGGTTTATTGACAAAAACTATCTATAAAAAAAATTTGATAGAATAGCTTCGACCTTGTCAACTGATAATGAGAAAACGAAATCGGGATAAATACCAATACCTATTACCGGTAAAAGGATCGAAATCGAAATAAATAACTCGCGCGGTCCAGAATCAAAAAAATAAGAGTTTGGGGCATTAAAAAGCTTGTATCCATAGAACATCTGGCGTAACATAGATAATGAATAAATAGGAGTTAATATCATTCCAATTGCCATTACAACAGTAATTAAGATTTTTGTTATTAAAAGATATTTTTGGCTAGTAAGTATTCCAAAAAAAACTACCAATTCGGCAACAAAACCGCTCGTGCCCGGTAATGCAAGCGAAGCCATTGATAAGATACTGAAAGTCGTGAATATTTTTGGAATTGAGATAGCCATTCCGCCCATTTCGTCGAGATAAACAAGTCGTATTCTATCATAACTCGTTCCAGCCAAGAAAAAAAGTGCAGCGCCAATAAATCCGTGAGAAATTATTTGTAAAATGGCCCCATTGAGCCCTGTATCGCTTATAGAACCAATTCCTATAATTATGAAACCCATATGAGATACAGAAGAATAGGCTATTCTTTTTTTTAAATTACGCTGACCAGGAGATGTTAAAGCTGCATAGATAATTTGAATTGTGCCTACTATCATCAACCAGGGAGAAAATATAGAATGGGCATGGGGTAATAATTCCATATTGATCCGAACCAACCCATACGCTCCCATTTTTAATAAGATTCCGGCTAAAAGCATACAAGTACTATAATGTGCCTCTCCGTGGGTGTCTGGTAACCATGTGTGTAGGGGTATGATCGGCGATTTGACAGCAAAAGCAATAAGAAATCCAGTATAAAATATTATTTCCAGTGCTACAGGATACGATTGATTAGCTAATGTTTCAAAATTTAATGTCGGTTCATTGGAGCCGTATAAACCAATACCCAGAACTCCTATTAATAAAAAAACAGAACCTCCAGCAGTGTACAAAATAAATTTTGTAGCTGAATACAAACGTTTCTTTCCACCCCACATGGATAGAAGTAGATAAACGGGAATTAATTCTAACTCCCACATGATAAAAAAAAGTAAAAGGTCTTGAGAAGAAAATAGTCCTATTTGACCGCTATACATTCCTAACATTAGGAAATGGAATAGTCGGGAATCTCGAGTAACGGGCCAAGCCGCTAAAGTAGCTAAAGTTGTGATAAAGCCTGTCAGTAAAATGGGTCCTATAGAAATTCCATCTATTCCCAATCTCCAGTAAAAATCAAAAAAATTGATCCATTTATAATTCTCCGTTAGTTGCATTAACGGATCATCCAATTGGAAACGATAACCGAATGCATAGGTTGTTAGAAGGAGTTCTACTATGCATATACATAAAGTATACCACCTTATTACCTTATTTCCTCTATGAGGAAGAAAAAAAATTAAGGAACCCGCGGATATTGGCAAAACTACAACTAGCGTTAACCAAGGAAAATTATTCATAGTAAAAACAAAATAAACTTGGACCAGAAAAACCCGTGCTCGAAATAAATATATTTTGAGCGCGGGTTTTTGTCGGTAAAGGTAAAAAAATCAAATGTATTCGAGTAGGGTTTTCTGAAACGTATTAATAAGCTAGACCCATACTTCGAGTTGTTTCATGCCATAAATAAACGCGAACACTTAAGAAATCCGTTGGACAGGCAGATTCACATCTCTTACAACCAACACAGTCCTCTGTTCTTGGAGCGGAAGCGATTTGCTTAGCTTTACATCCGTCCCAAGGTATCATTTCTAATACATCAGTTGGACAGGCTCGCACACATTGAGTACACCCTATACACGTATCATAAATTTTTACTGAATGTGACATTGGATCTTTTAATTTTTAAACGTCAGAAATTTTCGATCTAGTAAACTTGTAAATGAATCATATATTTAGACACCAGATGAATCAATAATTTACCAGAAATTTTGAAGCAATCTACTTCTGGATCGACCCGTACGATAGAACCAAGATACTTTGATTTCTTACATTTTCTAAAATATGGATTAGATTTAATGTATGGTCATGTTAATTGGAATTTATGAACATTGTAATTTCTATGATTAATACTACTTATTCAACAAATTCGATTGATTGATACGAGTTGATTTTCTGTTACGATAAATTGACGAAACAATGGCCGGTCCAATAGCTGCTTCAGCGGCGGCAATAGCTATAACAAAAATTGAGAAAATATTTCCTTTTAATTGCCGGCTATCAAAAAAATCAGAAAATGTTACGAAATTTATATTAACCGCATTCAGTATAAGTTCAAGACACATAAGGGCTCTAACCATATTTCGGCTTGTGATCAATCCATAGATACCGATAGAAAATAAGTAGGCACTCAAAACAAGTACATGCTCGAGCATCATTGACTAACTCCTTATTAATTTGGATTCATTTCAATATGAACTGAATAACAATTCAACAGATTCAATTGACTAGAATATAATTGACTAGAATATAAAGTATAGATTAAATAAAAGAGTTTTTATTTTGACTTTTAGACATAACCAATTTAAAAACGGAAGATAAAAAAATGTAATAACACAGAACAGAGTTGAATTTTGATTACTGTTGGAAATTCTAGAGATTTATTACTGGCGCGCTACGGCAATTGCGCCTATTAAAGCGACTAAAAGAATTATCGAAATGAATTCAAATGGAAGAAAAAAATCTGTTGATAAATGAATTCCAATTTGTTGACTATTACTTATCAAATCGTGCTCTATAATCTGGTTTGATCTTGCAGTCCAAATAATCCCGTACCATGACGTATCCGTAATACTAATAATTAGTAAAACAAAAATACTTGTACAAACAGGCAAAGTAATCCCATCCCCAACAGTCCAAAGATTCAAATCTTTGGAATCTTCTGAACCATTCATAAACATCACAGCAAATACAATTAAAACATTTATAGCTCCCACGTAAATAAGAAGTTGTGCAGCAGCTACAAAATAGGAGTTTAATAGAATATAGAATAAGGATATACAAACAAGAACCAGCCCCAACGAAAAGGCAGAATAAATGGCGTTGGTAAATAATACCACACCTATACCGCCTAGTATAAGACCCAATCCCAGAAAGACTAAAAGAAAGTCATGTATTGGTCCAGGCAAATCCATTATATGTAAAATAAGAGATAAATAAATCTAAATGTTTTTCATGACTTTATTGAGACCCGACCAGAAATTTTTTTTTAATAATTTTTGAGAAATTCCTAATTAAATCCTAAGAGATGGGACTAAATGTAGGTACAATTATTGGGCTAATTTTATTCTTTATCTGAAGAAATAGGTCTAATCCGAAATTTTTCATTTCGAAATATATACAGATATATTAATTAAATATATACAGATATATTAATTAATAGATTTTCAATCAAAATGAAGACTCGCTTCTTATCAACCAATTAATAGTTTCAACCAATTAATAGTTGGAATTTCTAGTTATTGACCAAACAAAACGAAAGAACCTTTTTTTCTTTAAAATAAATAAATAAAAACCGAACCTTAGTATTGTTAAAGTAATTGGAATTTATTCTTGAATCAAGAGATTGACTTATTTTTTATTTGAGGTGAATTAAAAATTGTTCGAATTGTATAATCGTCAACTACTGACATTGGTAAACGACCCAAAGCAATTTGATTATAATTTAATTCGTGACGATCATAAGTAGAAAGTTCATATTCTTCAGTCATTGATAAACAATTTGTTGGACAATACTCAACACAATTACCACAAAATATACAGATTCCGAAATCAATACTGTAATTTAGTAATCGTTTCTTTCGAATATCTGTTTCCAATTTCCAATCAACAACGGGTAGATCTATAGGACATACACGAACACATACTTCACAAGCAATACATTTATCAAATTCAAAATGAATTCGACCACGGAAACGCTCCGCGGTGATTAATTTTTCATACGGATATTGAATAGTTACGGGTAAACGATTTGCGTGAGATAAAGTAATCATGAAACCTTGACCGATGTACCTTGCAGCCCGTACTGTTTGTTGACCATAATTCATGAACCCAGTTACCATAGAAAACATATTGTGAATATATATATATGAATTATTTTATGTTTGTTTATTTCTCTTGTTTGAGATAAATTGTGAATATAGAATATTCCTTTACAGCGAAAAAAGTTGGGAAGAAGTTGTTAATAATAGATTACCGAGAGAGATCGGTAAAAGAAATTTCCATCCAAGATTTAATAGTTGGTCCATTCTTAGCCTCGGCAAAGTCCATCTTGTTGTGATAGGAATGAACAAGAACAAATAAGTTTTAGTTAATGTAATAAAGATACCAATCGTCGCTTCAAAGACTTCACCCAATTTATTTATTTCAAAAAACTCAGAAACATATATGTCTGGAATAGAGATATTCCAGCCCCCCAAGTAAAGAACTGTTACAAATAATGAAGAAACTAATAGGTTTAGATAAGAAGCAACATAAAATAAACCAAATTTTATACCCGAGTATTCAGTTTGATAACCTGCTACTAATTCTTCTTCTGCTTCTGGTAAATCAAAAGGTAATCTCTCACATTCTGCTAGGGAAGAGATGAGAAAAATGATAAACCCTATAGGCTGACGCCATAAATTCCACCCCCCAAAACCATATTTTGATTGCGCCTCAACTATATCAATTGTACTTGAACTGTTAGATAATCATAGTCGGCGATACCATCACTGTTACCATCGCTATTACAGAACCGTACATGAGATTTTCATCTCATACGGCTCCTTGAAGGCCATAAATAAATCTAAGGACCGGGTAAGTATTATTTTATCTTGATACATTTGTAGATGGATAAGGTCAAACCTTATTGGACGGTCCAAAATTAGACCAATAGAATTCTGTCTGTTATAATTATTAGTTTTATATAATTGTTATTTTAATAATTAAATAAATTAATTAATAATTAAATAAATTAATAATAAAATAATAAAAAAAAAAAAACAAAGTACTTCTGAATTGATCTCACCCCTTCTTTAAAAAATTTCAATTCTTCTTTGTTGAGTAATAACTTAATTCTTCAATAAAATACTTCTTGTAGAAATATAACTAACATAACTAACCCGTCGTTTTTACTTACGAAAAAGAATTCCATATTAATTCATGAATTATGATACATATTCTATATATATATGAATATGGAATATGAATATGGAATATGAATATGGAATATGAATATGGAAAAGGATAAAAAAGATATTTTTTTTATTGGAATTGGGTTTCTTTCTCTTTTTTTTTCGTTCCTATTCTTCTTTCTATTTCTTAAAAAAAGAGGGCTTACAAAATAAAGGATTTTTTCGTTCCCAATAGTTATGTATTTCATCGGTGGATAGGAGCATACTCTGGATTGGAATCGTGCCTTGGGGAGTACTTCCTAATAATTTCTACCAATTTTAAGCCCCAATTAGTATTCGTTGTTTGTATATTATGTAAAAAAGCCCTTTTGGATAATTTACATAATTTCCATTTCCATTACAAATCCGTTACATATCTTGGTGTTTCTAACCATCCACTCGTTTTTGTTAAACCCTCCGTTATGATAATACATGTATGTTAATCCATACAAATGATAGTGAAAAATCAATATGGTGGATCTTTTGAGCCCGCTTCAAGTCAGGATTACTAATCGACCAATCTTGGGGTAAACGGTTTCTTATGTTTATGTTTATTTTCGCTTAACTCTTTAACTCTTATACATGGAAAATGAGACTCAATATTTTTACTGCGAATTTATATATTATATATTCTAAATTATATAATATATATAAGCTGTTTTCTTTCACTCATATAACTATTTTATTGAATTTTTCAATCCGAATAATGAATAAAAAAAAATGAAGATCTCTAACCCTACTCAATTCATTCCACCGTTTTCCTAGAAAGGAAGAATAGAGAAAGGTTTATGTCTATATATCAACGAATCGCACGTAGAGATATTGATAACACACATAAAGTTAATGGTATTTCATAACTAATTGATTGAGCAGCAGCTCGGAGACCACCTAAAAAGGAATATTTATTATTTGACCCGTATCCTGACATAAGAAGTCCAATGGGAGCAATACTTGAAATGGCAATCCATAAAAAAACACCAATATTGAGATCCGCTAAAACAAGGCGATCTCCAAATGGAACTACTAAATAGCTTACTAAAATAGATATAACTGCTATGGATGGACCGATACTGAATAAACGAGTATCCCCTCTAGATGGAAAAAGATTTTCTTTGAAAAGAAGTTTTGTCCCATCTGCTAGAGCTTGAAGAACTCCCAAAGGGCCGGCGTATTCAGGTCCAATACGTTGTTGTATTCCCGCGGATATTTCTCTTTCTAACCATACAATTACCAGTACGCCTATTGTGATTCCCAATACAAGAGTCAAAATAGGAATAAGTAACCATATAATTCCATAGACCCCCTTTAAAAATTCCAATCTAGAAAAAGAATCGATTTCTTGTACTTCTAGTGTATCTAGTGTATCAATTATCATTTCAACGATCAACTTCTCCCATAATGATATCTATACTACCTAGTATTGTCATAATATCAGCCAATTTCATTCTTTTAACTAACTGAGGAAGAATTTGCAAATTGATAAAACCCGGCGGTCGAATTTTCCATCTCCAAGGAAAACCACTCCGATCCCCTATCAGAAAAATCCCCAATTCGCCTTTTGGAGCTTCGACTCGCACATAAAGTTCTTGTTTCGGCAATTCAAATGTAGGAGAAGGTTTTTTACTAATAAAGCGATATTCAAAATCATTCCATTCTGGATTCCTTTCTCTATCAAAGTATCGGATTTCTAAATTCTCATACGGTCCCCCCGGAATTCCTTCGAGGGCCTGTTGAATAATTTTTACAGATTCCACCATTTCACCAATTCGGACTAGATAACGAGCCAATGAATCCCCTTCTTTTTGCCACTGTACTTCCCAATCAAATTCGTCATAACACTCATACTGATCAACTTTACGAAGGTCCCATTGTATTCCGGACGCTCGCAGCATTGGTCCTGATAAACCCCAGTTTATTACTTCCTCTCGACCAATAATGCCTACCCCCTCGACTCGTTCTAAAAAAATAGGATTGCGTGTAATAAGTTGTTGATATTCAGCAACCCTTATTAAAAAATAATCGCAGAAATCCAAACATTTATCTATCCAGCCATGAGGGAGATCAGCCGCCACCCCTCCGATCCGAAAATAATTATGCATCATTCTCATACCGGTGGCAGCTTCGAATAGATCATATACTAATTCTCTTTCTCTGAAAATATAGAAAAAAGGAGTCTGTGCACCAATATCCGCCATAAAAGGGCCGAGCCATAACAGATGAGAAGCTATACGACTCAACTCCAACATAATTATTCTGATATAGCTGGCTCTTTTAGGTACTTGAATATTTCCCAGCTGTTCCGGTCCATTTACTGTTATTGCTTCTGTGAACATAGTAGCTAAATAATCCCAACGTGTTACATAAGGCAAATATTGTATAATTGTTCGGTTTTCCGCAATTTTTTCCATCCCTCGGTGTAAATAACCCAATATTGGTTCACAGTCAATAACATCTTCACCATCTAGAGTAATGATAAGTCGAAGAACACCATGCATTGATGGATGGTGGGGACCCATACTGACTACCATCAGGTCTTTTCTTGTAGCTGGTATATTCATAGGTTTTTCCTTAATTCACTCTTTCATGAATTGAATTGCTGAAAACGGAAAAAAGCTCATTCAAATTCACGATCTAATAAATCAAATAATTCAAAATGCTTCTTCAAATTAACGAGTTTTTGATTCACGAATATCCAACCGATTAATCAATTCTTTATAACCTATTCTATTTTTCTTTGACAAATAAGATAGCAGGCGTTGGCGTTTTCCCAGAATTTTACGTAGACCTCTCTGAGATAAATAGTCTTTTTTGTGTAATTGTAAATGGGAAGTAAGTCTTCGTATCCTATTGGTGAAACTAAATATTTGAAATTCAACAGAACCCCTGTTTTCTTCTTTTTTTTCTTGTGAAATAACTGAGATGAATGAATTTTTTACCATAAAACGAACCCCCCTTCTTTTTTTAAGATATTTTTAGTTTTAAGATATTTTGATTGATAGATATTTTTATTGATCAGTAATAATAATGTCACTTGTTTTAGTTTGGTATAGAGAATAATCTTAATTTCGCTCTAATTTCGAATTTTATTAAATCAATCCCATTTTAATTTCAAAATTTGAAAAGGTATACAGTATACAAAGGTATACAAAAGGATGGTTGTTTTCCATCCTCCAAAACGATAAAAACTTAGTCCTAAAATCAGACGATTTTATTGATTCATTTCTAGATCGAATTGATATGTCATTGAATTAGTATCATGTATCAGAATAGAATGTAAGACACTGAATGTGTGCACCTCTTTGTCGTCATAGACCCGCTGCGTTATGGGAAAGATAGCAAAAATGTACTAGTAATGAATTTTCAATCGCGGATACATATGTATCCTTACCATACTGAAACGACTGCCGTTATTGCTATCAAACCAATACCGATTCATACAAGCTAAATCTTCTAATCGATAATTGGGCCATAGAAATAACTTTAATTTAATAAGTTTCTTTTTATATCCTTTGTTTTTATCCAAAACTTGACTGTTTACCTTATTCCCATTCCCCAATGCTGAATTTTTATGCATATCATTTCTATTCCTAGAATTGAAACAAATTAGAATTCTAAATTCTCTCCGAAGTCTAGGTGATAAAAGATTTTCAGGAACAAACAAATCATAATGATTTTTATCTCTATTTCCAGTCATCTTTTTATATTTGGTAATGACTTCATCAGAATTCTTATCAATATGGGTTTTTTCTCTGTATTTTTGATTAATTTTGTGTTTACTTTGATGAACCGATGAAATACCAATGGTTTGATACATAATAAATTGCCCATCATTTTTTATAGATAGACGAATTGGTTCAATAATCAAAATTCCTCTTTTGATGAATTCCGTAAGAGTTACATTTTTCTGAATCATCAGAATATCAAGACTCATTTCTCCTCTTTGAATAGAGGATATAGTTATTTCTCTTGGATTTATCAGTCTAAGCAGGAGACAATATACTTTGATGTTATTGATTATTTTTTTATTTAAAATATCATCCCATCGCAATTGAAAATGAAAATACCTTTTTAGTAAGAAATCAAACTCCGCTTTTGTATTGTTCTTGTATTGTTTTTTATTTTTATGTTTTTTCATCTCCGAGCCCGTATAATCTTCTTCAACATCTTTTTCTTGGTTTGAAAGAGCAGATTCAAGGTTTGCTTGGTCCGCTGATTCTTTTTGCTCTTTATTTCGTTTTTTTAATTCAAGAGATTCTTTTTCATTGGAGGATATAAAAGGATCTTTTTTTTTATTTCCAGCAATGCTTTTGTTTTCGATATCAGTAACGTTTTCATTTATATTAGAATCTAAAAGAAGTAATTTTTTTGGTATAACCCACGGTTTAGTTTTATACAAATTATAAAGTATCAAAAATTCGGAGAAGAACCAACGTTCAAGATTTGATATGGGGTGGTTTAATATTTCTTCATTCATTCCCATCCAATCCAAAATTTTTTTTTGATTAGATAAATAGATTTCTTGATCTTGATGAATTGTGAGATAAAAAAAATTTTGCTTATTCATTTTATCAATTATTTGATAATCATTAAGTTTATCCTTAGTACATTTTTTATTACTGTTTGGGTCAGTATCAATATTGATCCAAGCTTCAATATTGATTTTCTTTCTAAGACAAAAATGGATAATTCTCCAATCAAAATATTTTCTATCCAAATTTTTCTCCATATCTGTAATATCATCTTGTACTCGATCATTATCGATAGGGATAATAGGAATACCTTCCATCATATAAAAAGATTTTCGTTTATTTGTGTTGGGGTTCGAAAAAACTTCTTGGTTATTTTTTACGTGTAATAACAATTCATAAATTGACGAGTACTTCGTATTTTCAGAATTAATAGATTTATATGCTAACCGATCATATCTATATTGTTTTTTAAAATTCTCTTTTTCATTCAGTAATGAAGCCATTTCAAAATTTTTTAGTTTTTCGTAGTGAATAAATTTCGTTTTTTTAGATGAGTTGCCTAAATCCTTATTTTTATTCATACAATGGTGATTTAATCTATTTCGCCATTTTTGTGGTACTAGTCTAGACCATCTAATGTGAGATATATCGTATTGATAATGATTCCTTAACCAAATTGTCCATTGATTTATTCCAGAATTCTGACGATTCTTATGTCTTAATTGAGAAAGAAAAAGTTCTTGTGTTCCAACAAAATAACCCCTTATTTCATTCTTAATAAAAGGAGCTGCTCCATTATATTGCAAGACAGATTTTAACTTATAAAAATCCAAATTGAGAAATTGAGTTTGTGAGAGTTTGTAAAATACATAGGCTTGTGAAAAGTAGGATAAGTCACAAAAAGTATTTGCATTTTTATTACTAATATTACTATTATATATATATAGTGCCTTTTTTATAGTCGAAATAAAATAAATTAAACTTTGATTTTTTTTATCCATTTTTTCTTGATTTGTTTCATTATTGGTAATGTATTTATTAATAATTTTTTTTATTGAGTCAAGAAATGGTTGTGTATTGATCCTAGGAATATTAATGATCCACAGAAAGATATCTATGTATATCCTTTCAATGAAAATTTTTATAAAATAATGTGATTTGCGTATTAGTCGAGCATTTTTTCTTTTTAATATCTGCCAAATATTTTTTTGTGCTTTCAACCTTTTATTATCATCACTTATTTTGTTAAAATGAAAATTTCGATCCTGAATTTTAAATCCGCCCTTTTTTTCATTTGTAATTTTTTCTATTTGATTTATGATCGTGTTTGTTCTATCAGTTAGATCCTGCATTTTTTTTTCTGTCAACGAATAATTTGTCCAATTCCGAGGTATAGTTTCAATGGACGATGGTATAGTTTCAATGGACAATTCAGGAATCATCAGATTACTTATTATCAAATCTTTTTTAGTTTTACTCAATTCATATACTTTTCTTTTTCTCAATCCAAATAATAGAATTGGATTTATTTTTGATAGTTCTTTTTTTATTTCTTTTAAAAACAGAATCCTTTTAATGACCCATTTTTTTATTTCTTTTGAAACATTTAGAAACAATTTTGTTTTTTCTTTAAAAATTCTTAGAA